TTATTATTAATTGTAACATTTTATTGATTTGGTTTGGTTATTTAAATTATTGTTTGTTTTTCTTAGTGTTGGGTCATAATTTAAGATTTGGTGAAGTGTTCAGGTAATATAATATTATATTATAATATATTGAAACATTGTAATATAATATTATATATATCCTAAGAGCAGTATTTAATACAATAATAAGAACTTATATTAAAGATATTTGCCTTGGGTGATATATAAGTCATATTGGTCTAGTTAGATAGGGGTATTATAATATAATATATTTATATTAATGTAGGTAATACTTATTTAGTTTAAATAATTAATGTTATTTTAAAATAAATTAATATATGAATACAATATATATTAATTAATTAACTATATTAATAAAAATAATTTATATTAAGTAAATAATTAATAATATAATAATAAATAAGTTAATTAGTTCCTTCAGACCACATTTGTAATATAAAAAAAAATGTGGTCTGAAAGGAACTATGCTCTATAATAATCTATATATTGTATATTTGTTTTATTTAAATACAAGAGATTATAAGAAAAGTTGTTATTGATGGTGGTGGATAGAAAGTTTACTTTTACCATATGTGTAATGGTGATTGTGAAGTTTTTTTAGAAGGTTAGCCGTTATTTGAATGGGGGGTTGGTGAAGAAAGAATTTTGTGTTGGATAAAAATGGCAATGGGTAGAAAGTTTACTTTTACCATATGTGTAATGGTGATTGTGAAGTTTTTTTAGAAGGTTAGCCGTTATTTGAATGGGGGGTTGGTGAAGAAAGAATTTTGTGTTGGATAGGTATATTTATTTTGATTTGAGTATATATGTGAATTTTTGTGTATAATGTGTTTATTTCTTGATGATTGAAATATGTTTTTTCGTTTGCAGTGTATAGAATTGAATATGGGGGGGATTTTGATTTGGTTAAAGTTAAATAAATATTGATGAAATATGTGCCAGCAGTCGCGGTTAGACATAGAATATAAATGAATATTTTTAGTTAAGGTAGTTATTAGTTAATTGATTTTTTTTTGTGGAGAGGGGTGAAATGAAGAAATATAATTATGGGGTTAATTTAATAATAGGAGGCTACGAAATCTATTATTTAAACTAGGATTAGATACCCTATTATTTTGGATGTGAAGTGAGGTTGAACTTGAGTAGTATTAGTGATCTTGAAACTTAAAGAATTTGGCGGTATTTTAGTCTTTTTAGAGGAATCTGTCCCGTAAATGATAATCCGCGTTGGACCTTTCTTGAATTTTTTAATTTGTATATCGTTGTTGTTGAATATTTTTGTAGATAATAATGTTCTTGATTCATGGATTGTGTATAATTTCAAATCAAGGTGCAGTTTATATTTAAGTGGAGATGGATTACAATATATTTTTTGTATTATGGATTAATAATTGTAATTTTATTATGAAGGTGGATTTAATTGTAATTTTATGAAGATTGTTGGTATGAATATGCTCTAAAATATGTACACATCGCCCGTCGCTCTCGTGAATTAAGTGAGATAAGTCGTAACATAGTAGTTGTACCGGAAGGTGTGGCTGGAATAATCAAATCATTCTGTTAGTTAGGATTTTCATTTACATTGAAAATTATTGTCGTGCAATTCGATATGATTTGAGGATTGAGTTAATTATTTTATTTGTGTTGTTTTAATTTGTTGTTATTAAAATATTTTATTGTTTTTGTAGGTTTTATTGATGGAATTATTTTGATTATGATAGTTTAGTACTGTGAAGGTATTTATGAAGATTTGTGGAAGTTGATTTAATTTATTGTACCTTGTGTATTAGGGTAAATTAATTATTAATTAAATAATTTATTGTTCTCGATTCTGAAAGAGTTAATTAGTTGTTATTTAGTTAATGTTGAATAAATATTTATAATTTCTAATTGGTAATGAAATGTTAATCGTTTTTGGTTATATCTGGTTTCTTAAGAAATAAATAGAATTTTATGTTAATTGGTTATGTTATTTTTTTTTGAATTAATATATAAATTGGTGTTTATGATATGGGGGTTTAGCTTTATATTATTAAATCATAAGTAGTGGGTTGTTATAGAAAAAAAAGATTTAATGGATTTAATGGTGATTATTTATTGGAGGATGTTGAAATGAAATTTATTTAATTGGGTAATATTGATTGACTTTGATTTTATTATTGGGATAATTATTTTAATATGTATTTTGATATAAGTATGATTTAATTAGTATATTTTTATTTAATGTGATGATAAGTATTTAATAAGGAATTAGGCAAAGTTTATATTCACTTGTTTATCAAAAACATCTTTTCTTGATTGAATTTGAAATATAACCTGCCCACTGATTGTATTTAAAGGGCCGCGGTATTTTGACCGTGCAAAGGTAGCATAATAATTTGTCTTTTAATTGGGGGCTGGAATGAATGGTTGGATGAGATATTATCTGTCTTATGTTATAATTGATATTAGAATTTAATTATTATGTGAGAAAGCATGGATGTATTTATGGGACGAGAAGACCCTTTAGAATTTTATAATTTTGGATAAAATTATGATTATTATTTATATTGGTAGTTATTGGGAATTATTTTGTTGGGGTGATGTAAAAATATAATTAACTTTTTGTGTATGTGTATATTTATTTTTAGTTTTTGGATCCTTTATTGTGAATATAAGATTAAATTACCTTAGGGATAACAGCGTAATATTTACTGAGAGTTCAAATTGACGTAGAAGATTACGACCTCGATGTTGGATTAAGATTTATTTTGGGTGTAGAAGCTTAATAATATTTGGTCTGTTCGACCATTAAAATCTTACATGATCTGAGTTCAAATCGGTGTGAGCCAGGTTGGTTTCTATCTATAATGAAGTGTAATGTTTTAGTACGAAAGGACCGGGCATTAAAAATAATTTTAACTATTTTGGCAGAAAAGTGTGATAGATTTAGAATCTAGGGATATGGAATTGAGTTCTATAAGTAGTATTGGTTAGGGAAATTTTGAGAGTTGTTTTGGTGAATATTTTATTAGTTCTTTTGGTGATGGTTGGGGTTGCTTTTTTGACTTTATTAGAGCGAAGGGTTTTAGGATATATTCATTTTCGTAAAGGGCCTAATAAAGTTGGGTTTTTAGGTATTTTACAACCCTTTGGTGATGCTATTAGGTTATTTTCTAGGGAACAGGTTTTTCCTTTAGTTTCTAATTATATTATTTATTATTTTGCTCCTATTTTTAGATTATTTTTGTCTTTATTGGTATGAGTATTAATACCTTATTTGAGAGGTTTGAATTCTTTTGAATTGGGTTTAATTTTTTTTTTGTGTTGTACAAGCTTGGGTGTTTATACTGTTATAATTGCTGGTTGATCTTCAAATTGTAATTATTCATTATTAGGAGGTCTGCGTGCTGTTGCTCAAACAATTTCATATGAGGTGAGATTGGCTTTGATTTTATTATCTTTTGTTTTTTTGGTTGGTAGATATAATATAGTGATATTTAGATATTATCAGGTTTGATTATGAATAATTTGATTGACATTACCTCTTTCTTTAGTTTGATTTAGATCTTGTTTAGCAGAAACCAATCGTACTCCATTTGATTTTGCTGAGGGTGAATCGGAATTGGTTTCTGGATTTAATATTGAATATAGAGCTGGTGGTTTTGCTTTAATTTTTTTGGCTGAATATGCTAGAATTTTATTTATGAGAATGTTGTTTTGTTTAATTTTTTTGGGTGGAGATGTTAATAATTTTATTTTTTATTTTAGGGTGGTGTTTCTTTCTTTTTTTTTTATTTGGGTTCGTGGAACTCTACCACGTTTTCGTTATGATAAATTAATATATTTAGCGTGGAAGAGTTATTTACCTTTATCTTTAAATTATTTAATTTTTTTTTTGGGTTTAAAAGTTCTTTTCTTTTCTTTTTTGGTTTAATGTATTGTAATAAGTAAAGTAAGTTAATAGAGGAATTTAACCTCTTTTATGTGTTTTCAAAACACATTATTTTCAATTTGTGATTAACTTTATTTTCTTAAGGTTTTATCTCATAAGATTAATATTGTTGGGTTAATAATATAGTATATGAAATATAAGATGGTTAATATTTGTCCACTGAGAATATAAGGATATTCTACGGGTCGTGCTCCAATTCATGTTAATAATAAAATAATTCTAACTAGATTTCAGAATATGATTTGATTAATTGGATAAAATTGTATGCTTTTGAAGTTTGATTTATTTATAGGTAAAATAAATAGAATTGCAATTGATAAAAAAAGTGCGATTACACCTCCTAATTTATTAGGAATTGATCGTAAAATGGCGTAAGCAAATAGAAAATATCATTCTGGTTGAATATGAACAGGGGTAACTAAAGGATTTGCGGGAATGAAGTTGTCTGGGTCACCTAGAATATAAGGTTCTTTTAATGATAAAATTGTTAAGGTTATTAATAGGATAATAAATCCTATTATGTCTTTTGTTGAGAAATAAGGGTGGAAAGGGATTTTGTCAATATTTCTGTTTAGTCCTAAGGGATTATTTGATCCTGTTTGGTGTAGAAAGAGTAAGTGAATTATTACTATGGCTACAATAATAAAGGGAAATAGGAAATGGAAAGTAAAGAATCGATTAAGTGTTGCATTGTCAACAGCGAAACCCCCTCATACTCATTGTACAAGATCATTTCCTATATATGGGATTGCTGATAATAAATTAGTAATTACTGTTGCTCCTCAGAATGATATTTGACCCCAAGGTAAAACATAACCTATAAATGCGGTTCCTATAGTTAAAAATAGAATAATGATACCAATTATTCAAGTGTATATGAGTTTAAAAGATCCATAATATATTCCTCGTCCTACATGTATATAAATACATATGAAAAATATTGAGGCTCCATTTGCATGGAGAGTTCGTAGTAATCAACCATAATTTACGTCACGACAAATGTGATTAACTCTATAAAAGGCTATTTCAGTATTTGGGCAGTAATGTATAGCTAGGAAAATTCCTGTAATGATTTGAATGATTAGGCATAATCCTAATAGAGATCCAAAATTTCATCATATGTTAATATTAGATGGTCTTGGGAGATCAATTAGGGTGTTGTTAATAATTTTGATTAAGGGGTGGGATGTTCGTAGAGATTTATTCATTAGTTTATTTTTCGTAGAGGTCCTTTAAAAATATTAATAATTTTAACTGTTATGATAAGAGTTAAAAATAGATAAGATGCTATTAAAATAGTAATGGTTCTTGTGGATAAATTATATAGTTTGTGTAGTGTTAAATTTATTGAATTGCTTAAAAAGGTTATTATTTCTTGGTTATTTATATAAAATTTAATCGGAAAAATAAATAGAATTAATGGAATAATTATTCTTATTGTGATTATTTTTAGCGATGTTGAAAATATTTCATTTGATGTAAGTCTTGTTGTGTATATAAATAATACTAATATTCCCCCCAGAAATGTTAGGAAAAGGATGTAAGAGAATCAAAAGGTTTGATTGATTATTCCTCTTATTAATGCGATTAAATTAGTTTGAAGAAGTAGAATAATACCACCTGAAAGAGGATGATTAATTTGTGTGAATAGTATACTTAATATTATTCTGATATATAGTATGATTTTAATATCAAGGAGTAGTTTATAGAAAAAATATTAATTTTGGGGATTAATGAAGAAGAAGCATCTTTCTCTTTGAAGTTTTAAAAGGTTTAGGACCTTAAATTTGGTTTACAAGACCAATATTTTTATTAAATTATTAAAACTGGTGATGATTTGTATAGTATTATTGTTTTTTAGTGGTGTTTGGGTGTTTTCTTTTAATCAGAATCATTTATTAATTACGTTATTAAGATTAGAATTTATTGTTTTATCGTTGTATATAATTATTTTTTATTTTTTAAATTTATACAATCATGAAATTTATTTTGGTTTGATTTTTTTAACTTTTTCTGTTTGTGAGGGGGCTTTAGGTTTATCAATTTTAGTATCTTTAATTCGTAGATATGGAAATGATTATTTTCAGTCGTGTACAATATTGCAATGTTAAAATATATATTATTTATTTTTTTTTTAATCCCATTAGGAATTTTAAGGGTGTGGTGAATTACTCAATTTTTTTTTTTTGTTTTGTGTATGTTATTTTTTTTTAGTTTTTCTTGTTGATGAGGTAATTTAGGTTATAGTTTTGGTTGTGATAATTTATCTTGTAGATTAATTATATTAAGAATTTGAATTTGTGGGTTAATAATTGTAGCAAGTCATATAATTAATCGTTTATCTTTTTTTTCTGAGTTTTTTTTGGTTGTGGTTATTATTTTGTTAATGATGTTAGTTTGTGCTTTTGGGAGATTAGATTTATTTATATTTTATTTATTTTTTGAGGCTAGTCTTATTCCTACTTTGTTTTTAATTTTGGGGTGGGGGTATCAACCTGAACGGTTACAGGCTGGTATTTATTTATTGTTTTATACGTTATTTGCTTCACTACCTTTATTAGTTGTTATTTTTTTTTTATATTATATTAAGGGTACTTTAATTTTTTTTCTATTAAGAAAGATTAATTGTAATATATATATGTATATAGGAATAATGGGGGCCTTTATAGTTAAAATACCTTTGTATATAATACATTTATGATTACCTAAGGCTCATGTTGAGGCACCAGTATCTGGTTCTATAATTTTAGCGGGAGTATTATTGAAGTTGGGTGGATATGGTTTATTACGTGTTTTTATTGTGTTAATAGATATTGGTTTAAGGTTAAATTTTGTGTGATTGGTTATTAGATTGGTTGGTGGATTAATTGTTAGTTTAATATGTATACGGCAAACTGATTTAAAAGCATTAGTTGCTTATTCTTCTGTTGCTCATATGGGTATTGTTATTAGTGGTTTAATAACTATATTTTATTGAGGATTTTGTGGATCATTAATTTTAATAGTTGGACATGGTTTATGTTCTTCAGGTTTATTTTGTTTAGTAAATATTTCTTATGAGCGATTGGGAAGTCGTAGATTGTTGATTAATAGGGGTTTAATGAATTTTATACCTAGAATGTCAATATGATGATTTTTATTAAGTTCGTGTAATATAGCATCACCTCCATCTTTAAATTTGTTAGGTGAAATTATATTATTTAATAGAGTTGTTGCTTGATCTTGATTTGTAATCTTGATGTTGGTATTTTTATCTTTTTTTAGAGCGGCTTATAGATTGTATATATATTCATGTAGTCAACATGGTAAAATGTATTCTGGGGTTTATAGATGTTCATGAGGATGTGTTCGTGAATTTTTATTATTATTTTTGCATTGATTTCCTTTAAATTTTTTTATTTTAGGGGTTGATATTATATTATATCTAGGTAGTTTAAGATTTAAAATATTAATTTGTGGTATTAGTGATGCAAAATGATTTGCTCTGGATCATGAAGGTTATATCTATTTGCAATTTCAGTTTTTTTTTTTTGATAATTTTGAGATTTATTATACTATTTTTTGGTTTTTTTTTTGTATTTAATGATTTATTATTTTTTTTTGAATGGTTTATTGTAGTTTTTAATTCTAGAAGAATTGTTATAACTATTTTGGTAGATTGAATATCTTGTATGTTTATGGGATTTGTTTTATTTATTTCTTCCTTAGTAATTAAATATAGAGCTGGTTATATAAGAGGAGATTTAAATATAAATCGTTTTATTTTTTTAGTTCTTTTGTTTGTAATATCAATGATTTTGTTAATTATTAGACCTAATATGATTAGAATTTTATTAGGTTGGGATGGTTTAGGTTTAATTTCTTATTGTTTAGTAATTTATTATCAAAATATTAGGTCTTTTAATGCGGGAATATTAACTGCTTTATCTAATCGAGTGGGTGATGTTGCTTTATTAATGGTTATTGCTTGAATATTAAATTTTGGTAGATGAAGATATATTTTTTACTTAGATTTTATAAGGGGTGGTTTTGAAATAATAATTATTGGGTTTTTAATTATTTTGGCTGCTATAACTAAAAGTGCTCAAATTCCTTTTTCTTCTTGACTTCCTGCAGCGATGGCTGCACCTACACCTGTGTCTGCTTTGGTCCATTCTTCTACTTTGGTTACTGCGGGGGTATATTTATTAATTCGTTTTAATGTTGTGTTTAATGAATTGATATGTGATTTTTTGTTATTTATTTCTGTTTTGACTATATTTATAGCTGGGTTAGGGGCTAATTTTGAGTATGATTTGAGGAAAATTGTTGCTTTATCTACTTTAAGACAATTAGGTTTAATAGTAAGAATTTTATCTTTGGGGTTTGCAAGTTTGGCTTTTTTTCATTTATTAACACATGCTTTATTTAGGGCATTATTATTTATATGTGCAGGAATAATAATTCATAATTTGAAAGATTCACAAGATATTCGTTTTATAGGGGGGATTTCATTTCAAATACCTTTAACTTCATCATGTTTAATAATTTCTAATTTTGCTTTATGTGGTATGCCATTTTTAGCTGGATTTTATTCCAAGGACTTAATTTTGGAGATTGTGTTGATGAATTATGTAAATTTTTTTATATTTGTCTTATTTTTTTTTTCTACGGGTTTAACTGTTTGTTATTCATTTCGTTTGTTTTTTTATAGATTATGTGGGGATTTTAACATAAATTCATTTTATGTTATATGGGAAACTGATATAAATATAGTGAGGGGAATACTAGGATTGATATTTATAGTTGTTTTTATAGGTTCTTTAATAAGATGATTAATTTTTCCTGTTCCTATATTGATTATTTTACCTTTATTTTTAAGGTTATTAGTTTTATTTGTTAGATTTTTAGGGGCTTGAGTAGGTTATGAAATATTTAAGGTAGGGGTTAATACAGTGGTATTGCCATTTAAATATTTTGGGTTTTCTTATTTTTTAGGGTCAATATGATATATACCTTATATTTTTACTTATGGGGTCTCATTTATTCCACTGTTAGTAGGTTATAAGTGTTATAAAATATATGATGGGGGCTGAAGTGAATATTTTGGTGGTCAGGGTTTATTTTATGTTTTGTTAAAATTAAGAGAAATCAATCAGTGATGACAATTTAATAGATTAAAATTATTTTTGATATTATTTTTTTTTTGACTAATTTTGATTATGTATTTGGTTATTTAAGGCTTAAATGACTTATATTTAGAGTATAACATTGAAGATGTTAGTGAGATTATTAATCTTTAGGTATATTATTTATGAAATCTAATTTATTTTTACAATGAAAATGTAATGTTTTATTGTAAACTACATAAATAGAAATATTAACGGTTTTAAACGCTATGATGTTAAGTTAGCAGCTTACATTTTATATATTTCCTTGATTGGAATTTAGTATTCAATTTTATTATTAACAGTAATATACCTCTATTTTGGTTTCAATCAATTTAAATAAGGGTATATTATACCTTTAATTAGGTCGAAACTAATTGCATTTATTGCTTCATATTTAAGATAAATTGAATAATATTCAATACTTTTTGAATGCAAACCAAATGTTATAATTAACTATTATCCTATTAGTTATTAATTAGCTCATTCGAGTGATCCTTGATTTCATTCGTGATATAAACCTCCTAATAGAATTATAAGGAATATAATTCTAATTAGAGCTCATGTTCTAATTTTTGATGTGGAAAGAATAATAGTTATGGGAAGAAGTAAAGCGATTTCTACATCAAAAATTAGGAAGATTACGGCAATTAAGAAAAATCGTAAAGAGAATGGTAGACGTGCTGATCTTTTTGGATCAAAACCGCATTCAAACGGGGAAGATTTTTCTCGATCTTCAATATTTTTTTTTGAAATGGTGGATGAAATTAATATAATAATTGTTGATAGTGTGAATATAATTATTGTAATTATAATGATTATAATAATTATTTATCTTGCGTGGCAAACTTTTTGATTGGAAGTCAAATATACTAATTATATTAGATAAATAATTTAATTTCCTCATCAATAAATGGAAATATATAAGAATAGTCAAACAACATCTACAAAGTGTCAATACCATGCTGCTGCTTCAAATCCAAAATGGTGAAAAGATGAGAAATGGAGAAAGAGGTGTCGTAAAAGGCAAATTAATAAAAAGGTTGTACCAATAATTACATGAATACCATGAAAGCCAGTTGCTATAAAGAATGTAGATCCATAAATGGAGTCAGTGATTGTAAAAGGGGCTTCAATATATTCATATCCTTGAAGGATAGTAAAATAAATTCCTAATATGATAGTAAAGAAGAGACCTTGTAACGCTTGATTAAAATTATTTTCTAATAAGCTGTGGTGTGCTCAGGTTACAGTAACTCCTGATGAAAGTAGAATTGTAGTGTTGAGTAATGGAATTTGAATAGGATTGAAAGGGATAATTCCTATAGGTGGTCATGTTGATCCAATTTCAATAGTTGGTGATAATCTTCTATGAAAAAAAGCTCAGAAAAATGAAATAAAGAAAAATACTTCTGAAATAATAAAGAGAATTATACCTCATCGTAGGCCTTTAATTACGAAATTAGTATGTATTCCTTGATATGTTCTTTCTCGGGTAATATCACGTCATCATTGAATTATTGTTAATAATATAATAGATATTCCTAATAATATTAAGTTATTATTAAATTGGTGGAATCATTTGATGATTCCGATTATTATAATTATTGAACCTAGGGCTCCGGTTAATGGTCAAGGTCTTTGTTCTACGAGATGGTATGGGTGATTAGTTTTATTTATCATTAATTTACTTCTCTAGAATAAAGAGTTCTTAGTACTGCAAATACGTATGATTGAATAATAGATACTGCTGATTCTAAGGTTAATAGCGCAATTTGTGTTGTAATTAGTATGATTAATATAATTGAATTTAATGCAGGTCCAGTATTTCCTAAAAGTGTAATTAATAAATGCCCTGCAATTATATTTGCGGCTAATCGTACGGCTAATGTACCTGGTCGGATAATATTTCTGATTGTTTCAATACATACTATAAAAGGTATAAGAATTGGTGGTGTTCCTTGAGGAACTAAATGTGTAAATATGTGTTGTGTATTATTAATTCATCCAAATAATATAAATCTTAATCATATAGGTAGAGAAATGGACAGGGTTATAACTATATGACTTGTTCTGGTAAATAAATATGGAAATAATCCTAAAAAATTGTTGAATATAATAATTGAAAATAATGAAATAAAGATTAATGAGGATCCTTTATTAATTTTTATGTTGCCAATAAGTATTTTGAATTCTTTATGTAAATTATTTAATATTTTGTTTCAGAGGATGATTTGACGTGATGGAATTAATCAGAATATTGGTGGAATTAAAAATAATCCTAGAATTGTTCTAAATCAATTTAATGATATGTTAAGTATACTTGTTGATGGATCAAAAATTGAAAAAAGATTAGTTATCATTTTCAATTTAAAGATTTATTATTATTAAGTTTTATTGAGTGCTTATTGTAGGTAGGAATAAATGAGAAATAATTTATAAAATTAAATATTATTAGGATTAAACAAAAAAAAAAATAAAGTCTTAATCAATTGAGTGGTATTATTTGTGGAATTGAAAAATATCAATTTGATTATTTCAGTTTGACATTCTGATGTTATTTTATTAACTAATTTTTCTCATTAGGAGTGTTCGTTAATTGCACTATAAAGTGGTTTAAGAGACCATTACTTACTTTCAGTCACCTAATGATTTATCTACATTAGAAATTCAGTTGATAAAGTTTTTTATTGGGATTGATTCAATTACAATGGGTATAAATCTATGATTTGCACCACAGATTTCTGAGCATTGACCATAGAATACCCCAGGGCGATTAATTAAGAATCTAGATTGATTTAATCGCCCTGGGGTAGCATCTGCTTTAACACCTAGACTGGGAATTGTTCATGAGTGAAGGACATCCGCGGATGTAATAATAATTCGGATAAAAGTATTTATGGGTAATGAAGCTCGGTTATCTACATCTAATAGGCGGAATGAATTTATTTCTATTTCATTTTGTGGAATTATGTAGGAATCAAATTCAGTTTTTGTAAAATCTGAATATTCATAAGATCAATATCATTGATGTCCAATAGTTTTTAAGGTTAATATTGGATTATTAATTTCATCTATTAAGTAGAGAAGACGTAAAGATGGAATTGCAATGAAAATGAGAATTAGAGCAGGGGCAATAGTTCAAGCTGTTTCAATAAATTGGCCTTCAAGTAATAATCGGTTTGATAATTTATTATTGATTATTGCTACGATTATATATGTTACTGTAATTAAAATTATTAAAATAATTATTAAGGTGTGATCATGAAAATAAATTAGTTGTTCTATAATTGGGGATGCTCTATCTTGAAGATTTACATTTGCTCATGTTGTCATTGATTCTAATAAAAGTTTAATACTTTATTTATGGGGCTTAAATCCATTGCACTTTTCTGCCATACTAGAAATTTAGTAAGGATGGTAATTCAGAATAAGAGTGTTCTATTGGTGGTAAATTATGAAATCATTCGATGGAATTTCTTGTTTGTGATGAAAATAGAATAAATCGTTTAGATCCTATTCTTTCTCATATAATGAAGATAAATATAATTACTCTAACAAATGAGATTATTGATCCTATTGAAGATAATACATTTCAAGAAGTATATGCATCTGGATAGTCTGAATATCGTCGTGGTATACCAGCTAAACCTAGAAAATGTTGTGGGAAAAATGTAATATTTACTCCTATAAATATAGTAAAAAATTGAATTTTTAATCATTTGGGATTTATTGATAAACCTGAAAATAAAGGATATCATTGAATAAAACCAGCTATAATGGCAAATACAGCTCCTATTGAAAGTACATAATGGAAATGTGCTACTACATAGTAAGTATCATGGAGGATAATATCAATTGATGAATTGGCTAATACAACACCTGTTAGCCCTCCAATTGTAAACAGAAAAACAAAACCTAGAGATCAAAGACATGATGGTCTGTAGGTTAATTGTGAACCATATATAGTGGTTAATCATCTAAAAATCTTAATACCTGTTGGTACTGCAATAATTATTGTTGCAGATGTAAAATATGCTCGTGTATCAACATCTATTCCTACTGTAAATATATGATGGGCTCAAACAACAAAACCCAATAAACCAATTGCTAATATAGCAAAAATTATTCCTAAATTACCAAAAGCTTCTTTTTTTCCTCTTTCATGACAAATAATATGGGAAATTATCCCGAATCCTGGTAGAATGAGAATATAAACTTCTGGGTGTCCAAAAAATCAAAATAAGTGTTGATAAAGAATGGGATCTCCACCTCCGGCTGGATCAAAGAAAGAGGTATTTAAATTACGGTCTGTTAATAATATTGTAATTGCTCCTGCTAATACAGGAAGTGATAACAATAATAGTAATGCTGTAATTGCTACAGCTCATACAAAAAGAGGAATTTGGTCAGGTTTTATATTAATAGGTTTTATATTGATAGTAGTGGAAATGAAGTTTACTGCACCTAGAATAGATGATACACCTGCTAAATGTAGTGAAAAAATTGCTAGATCAACAGAAGCACCAGCATGGGCAATACCACTAGCGAGTGGTGGGTAGACAGTTCAACCAGTACCAGCTCCACTTTCAATTATACTACTTGTTAGTAGAAGGGAAATTGAAGGGGGTAAAAGTCAAAAACTTATGTTATTTATTCGTGGGAATGCCATATCAGGTGCTCCTAATATTAATGGAATTAATCAATTCCCGAAGCCTCCAATAAGAATAGGTATAACTATAAAGAAAATTATAATAAAAGCGTGGGCCGTAACAATAACATTATAGATTTGATCATCTCCAATTAATGAGCCTGGTTGATTTAATTCAGCTCGAATTAATATTCTTAATGAAGTTCCTACTATCCCAGCTCATACACCAAAAATAAAATAAAGTGTTCCAATATCTTTATGATTAGTGGAAAATATTCATCGTTTCAAGAAAGTAGGATGGCTGAAGGATTTAGGTAATAAATTGTAAATTTATTGATGAGTTAATTACTCTTCTACTAGGTCTTGTATTCATTTAATGATGATAGAATGCAATTCTATTGGAGTAGTTAAATACTACTAAGGCTTAAAGGGATTGAGATTCTTTATTTATAGCTTTGAAGGCTATTAGTTTATTTAACTTAAAACCTTTAATTAAAGGTTATAGAAAAGTGTTTATATTTCTCTTACATAATAATAAACCTCATAATGATATGAAGATAGTAACTATTATGGTAGTGTAATTTTTTTGATTAATATTGATTTCTCAATTTAATTGAGAAATCAATATTAAAAAGGATGAATAGGTAATTCGTAAATAGTAGTAAAGGGTTAATAATGTTAGTATAACTATTGTTAACATTAGGATAACTTGATTATTTGATGTAATGTTTTGAATAATTATTCATTTGGGATAAAAACCTAAGAAAGGAGGTAATCCACCCAAGGAGAGGAGAGATGATAATAATAAAAATTTCATTGTTGTTTCTTTTTTTAGGTGTATTAATTGATTAATGAAGGAAATATTAAATACGTAAACGATAATTAAAACAGTTGTAACTAGTAAAGTATATATTTTGAAGTAGAAAATTCATATTTGAGTATTAATACTTATTGCTATAATTATTCATCCAAGATGATTAATAGATGAATATGTCAAGATTTTTCGTATGGAGATTTGATTATAACCTCCAATTGAACCTACTAGAGCGGATAGAAGAATAATTGTTGAATTATATAAATTGGGAATTAATAAATATGAAATTAAAGTTAATGGTGCTAGTTTTTGAATAGTTATTAGGATTAAACAGTTTAATCAATTCAATCCTTCTATAACTCTTGGGAATCATCAATGAAAGGGAGCGCCTCCAGCTTTTATTAATAAAGGTGGAGAAATTAATATATTGAATGTTGAATTTTCATATATTCCCGGGAATGAATTTTTAAGAATTGATCATACAATAATCGTAAATATAATACAAGAAGAGGCTAATGCTTGAATTATAAAATATTTTAGAGAAGCTTCAGCTGATAAAGTGTTGTTGTTATTATATATAATGGGAATAAATGATAAGAGATTAATTTCTAGACCTATTCAAGCCCCTAATCATGAATTAGAGGAGATTGTAATAATAACCCCTCTGAGAAGGGTTATTATGAAGAGAATTTTTGTTGAATTATTGGTCATTAGAAAAGAGAGTTTTAACTCTATAAATGGGGTATGAACCCATTAGCTTTTAAATTAGCTTACTTTTCTAATAAAATACATTTAAGTGTATGGTGCACATGAATTTTTGATATTTAAAGGAATAGTTTAATTCTATTGAATGTAGTGAAGGCATAAAAATTTGCGTATTTTACCCTATCACGATAATCCTTATATTTATAACTCAGGCACTTCACT